CTATATCTCCTAACAAGGACTATTTTCCTAGGAATCTCTGCTGTTGGATCGCATTCTAACGAATCCCTAGGGAATTTGTAAGAAATTCTTTTCTTTTTTAATATCTAATTTTGTATTAACAAAATTAGATATTAAAAAAGAAATCCGAAGCTAAAAACAAGAGAAGAATAAAAATAAGTAATAATAATGGATTATCATACATATATTTCATGTAGAAAGATGCATAGGCCCGTTTATTTAGTTCTACATTCCTTGCGCTTAGTATATATACTCATTTAGTATACTTAGTATACTTATATACAATTATATAAGTATACTTAATATACATTTATATACGAATTAGAATATGATAATAATTAGAATATGAATTCTAATTATTATAGGATATCCTTATACCAATAACAGGTACAAATATTAAATCGAGGTACCCTTTCTATGACAATTCTCAACAGCTTTCCCTCTATTTTTGTGCCTTTAGTGGGCCTAGTATTTCCGGCAATGGCAATGGCTTCGTTATTTCTTTATCTTGAAAAAAATAAGATTTTGTAAATCCGATCGGATCAAGGTCAAATCTCGTCTAGTTTTTTTCAAGACTTAGCGATGACGGATATCCATTTAGTAGAATAGTGTATAAGACTAAGAGGCGGCTTTCCCCGAACATAAACGAAGAGCTCTTATGCATGTGTAAACATGATATATAGGTACATAAATTCTATCTATTTTGAACAAGAGGCTGTGATCCGAACTCATGTCTGCAATGAAAGTCAATGGTACCAATCTACAGGGACTTATATGAAGGGGATACTCTTATTTTATTCTACCTCACCAATTCGATGAATTATTGCTAAGAGCTCACGTCCAAATAGTACTAGTTGATGAGAGTTACTTCGGAAATACAAAAAGTAAACTAAAATGGATTTGGTTTTGGTTATTTCCCCAATTCCAATAAAATGCAACTGGAGCTAGTATGTATGAGTTGGCGATCAGAATATATATGGGTAGAATTTATAGCGGGCTCTCGCAAACCAGGCAATTTCTTCTGGGCCTTTATCCTTTTTTTAGGCTCATTAGGATTCTTAGTGGTTGGAATTTCTAGTTATCTTGATAGGAATTTGCTATCTTTATTTCCGTCGCAGCAAATCAATTTTTTTCCACAAGGGATCGTGATGTCTTTCTACGGGATCGCGGGTCTCTTTATTAGTTCCTATTTGTGGTGCACAATTATATGGAATGTAGGTAGCGGTTATGATCGATTTGATACAAAAGAGGGAATAGTGTGTATTTTTCGTTGGGGATTTCCTGGAAAAAATCGCCGCATCTTTCTACGATTCCTTATGAAAGATATTCAGTCCATCAGAATAGAAGTTAAAGAGGGTATTTATGCTCGTCGTGTCCTTTATATAGAAAGCAGAGGCTTGGGGGCCATTCCCTTGAATCGTACTGATGAGAATTTGACTCCGCGAGAAATTGAGCAAAAGGCTGCGGAATTGGCCTATTTCTTGCGTGTACCAATTGAAGGATTTTGAAAAATGAACTGAAGAATAAACGCTTTCTTAGCAGGAGGAAACCCCCACGAATCCATTTTTCTTTAGCAAAACGGACTTGATTGAAGTTTCTTCCGAACGACCTGTTGGACCAAAGCAAACGTGTACGGAACAGCCATAATCTAAAACGAAACCCTTTTCTTTTATACTTTCTTTTGTCTTTACTACTGACCAAAGAATTGGATCTCATAAAATGAGGACTTTTCCGTCTTTTTTTTTTCACTCATTTTTGATCATCACAATATTCTTCAGAAAATTCTCTCAAATATTCCTTGGACTATGCTCGGGGACGGGGCTGGGGAGCCCGCTAATTTTTTTTTGCGAAATATTCGAAAGTTTCATTTTTAATAGAAGGTAAGTTCTTTCATTTCGAAATGCGACTAATATTTATTTTTTGAATTTGAATCTTTCGGGCATTCATCGAAGGGGGGAATCACTTCGAATATTTGATCAATTGAGATATCCGGAAACCCGATTTTTTTTTATTATTTCTTGCTTCAAATTCAAATTTGAATTTGAAGCGAGAATTCGCGGTGGATTCTTCTTCGATTTCTGTAGGTTTGCTACACTCGGTTCAAGGACTAACCGCCGAATCCCAACTAAAAAAAAAAAGACTCGATTTATAGGCGCGATACCTTGTAATCGAACTCATGCTTGATAGAAATATTAGACGCATAGAATCAACAAATGAGGTGGGTTCATTAACAATTCACAGATGAAAAAATGACAAAAAAGAACGCATCCATTCCCCTTAGATATCTTTCATCTATAGTATTTGTAGTATTTTTGCCCTGGTGGATCCCTCTCTCATTTAATAAAAGTCTGGAATCCTGGGTTACTAATTGGTGGAATACTAGTCAATCCGAAACCTTTTTGAATGATATTCAAGAAAAGGCTATTCTAGAAAAATTCATAGAATTAGAGGAATTATTTCTCTTGGACGAAATGATAAAGGA